CAAGTCTACTATTTCATATACTGTAAAAAGGTATGATACGGCGGGTTCAGGATTGATTCCCGATAATGGATTAGATCGCACCAATATCAATCCTTTTTATTCCAAAGGGAAGATTCCATTAGTTACCCAGCATCAAGAAACTGTCGGTACGTTGTTGAATCGAAATAAGGAATGCCAATCTTTGATAATTTTGTCATCATTCAATTGTTTTCGAGTTGGTCCATTCAACGGTTCGAAATATAACAATGTGGCAAAAGAGTCAAATCCTATAACTCCAATTAGGGATTTGTTGGGTCCCTTAGGTACTATTGTACCTAAAATAGTGAACTTTTATTCATCTTACCATTTAATAACTCATAATCAGATCTTGTTAAACAAATATTGGCTACTTGACAATTTTAAACAGACTTTCCAAGTACTTGAAGTACTTAAATACTGTTTAATAGATGAAAATAGGAGGATTTATAATCCTGGTCCGTGCAATAACATCATTTTGAATCCATTCCATTTGAATTGGTGCTTTCCACATTACAATTATTGTGAAGAGACATCCACAATAATTAGCATTGGACAATTTATTTGTGAAAATATATGTCTATTTAAATATGGACCACGCATAAAAAAATCTGGTCAAATTTTAATTGTTCATGTTGACTCCTTAATTATAAGATCTGCTAAGCCCTATTTGGCCACTCCAGGGGCGACTGTTCATGGACATTATGGAGAAACCCTTTTTGAAGGAGATACATTAGTTACATTTATATATGAAAAATCCCGATCTGGTGACATAACGCAAGGTCTTCCAAAAGTGGAACAAATCTTAGAAGTTCGCTCGATTGGTTCAATATCGATGAACCTTGAAAGGAGAGTTGAAGGTTGGAACGAGCGTATACCAAGAATTCTTGGAATTCCTTGGGGATTCTTAATTGGAGCTGAGCTAACCATAGCCCAAAGTCGTATCTCTTTGGTTAATAAGATCCAAAAGGTTTATCGATCCCAGGGGGTACAGATCCATAATAGACATATAGAGATTATTGTACGGCAAGTAACATCAAAAGTGTTGGTTTCAGAAGATGGAATGTCTAATGTTTTTTTACCTGGAGAATTAATCGGATTGTTGCGAGCGGAACGAGCAGGGCGTGTTTTAGACGAAGCGATCTGTTATCGGGCAATTTTATTGGGAATAACGAGGGCATCTCTGAATACTCAAAGTTTCATATCCGAAGCAAGTTTTCAAGAAACTGCTAGAGTTTTAGCAAAAGCTGCTCTACGGGGTCGTATTGATTGGTTGAAGGGTCTGAAAGAAAATGTTGTTCTGGGGGGTATTATCCCTGTCGGTACGGGATTCAAAAAATTAGTGCACCGTTCAAGGCAAGACAAAAACATTCATTTGGAAATCAAAAAGAAAAATCTATTCGAGTTGGAAATGAGAGATATTTTGTTACACCATAGAGAATTTTTTTGTTCTTGCGCCCCAAGCAATTTCCATGACACACCAGAAAAATTATTTACGCGAATTCATAATTCCTAAGGAGAGATTTATTCTTTAAATTACTTTCTAGTTATTTTCTAGTTATTGATTTGGTAATAAATAAAATTGAGTAAGTAATAATCAAAATTAATGGTTTGGGCTGTGTATCGACGGTCAATCCCGGTAGAAAGTTCCGTAGGAACAATTATTTATTTATAAAAAAAAAAAGAGAAAGCGTGGGAAAAATGACAAGAAGATATTGGAACATCCATTTGGAAGAGATGATGAAAGCAGGAGTTCATTTTGGTCATGGTACTAAGAAATGGAATCCTAGAATGGCCCCTTATATCTCTGCAAAGCGTAAAGGTATTCATATTATAAATCTTACTAGAACTGCTCGTTTTTTATCAGAAGCCTGTGATTTAGTTTTTGATGCAGCAAGTCGAGGAAAAAACTTCTTAATCGTTGGTACCAAAAATAAAGCAGCAGATTTAGTAGCATCAGCTGCAATAAGGGCTCGATGTCATTATGTTAATAGAAAATGGCTCGGTGGTATGTTAACGAATTGGTCCACTACGGAAACGAGACTTCATAAGTTCAGAGACTTAAGAGCAGAACAAAAGATGGGGAAACTCAACCGTCTCCCTAAAAGAGATGCAGCAATGTTGAAGAGAAAATTATCTACTTTGCAAACATATCTGGGTGGGATCAAATATATGATGGGGTTGCCCGATATTGTAATCATCGTCGATCAGCAAGAAGAATATACGGCTCTTCGAGAATGTGTCATTTTGGGAATTCCGACGATTTGTTTAATCGATACAAATTGCGACCCAGATCTCGCAGATATTTCGATTCCAGCCAACGATGATGCTATAGCTTCAATCCGATTGATTCTTAACAAATTAGTATCCGCAATTTGTGAGGGTCGTTCTAGCTATATAAGAAGTCGTTGATTATGATTATGTTATGATTAAGAATAATAAGATTAGTTAATTATTTTAATTTATTTTATTGGATCGGTTACTATTCTTGTCTTGAATTTTTATTTTAAAAAGAGATAAAATGGGATATTATTGATATTATGTTATGTGATTTCTTGGTATCCTAAATATATGATTAATGATGAAAGCGGATGAGTTGAGAAAGAGATGGTTGAATCAAAATAATTCTTTTTTTTGAAGTTCGATTTCTGCCAGAGGACAATATGAATGTTATACCATGTTCCATTAAAACACTCAAAGGGTTATACGATATATCAGGTGTAGAAGTAGGCCAACATTTATATTGGCAAATAGGAGGTTTACAAATTCATGCCCAAGTACTTATCACTTCTTGGGTCGTAATTGCTATCTTATTAGGTTCAGTCATCCTAGCTGTTCGGAATCCACAAACCATTCCAACCGACGGTCAGAATTTCTTCGAATATGTCCTTGAATTTATTCGAGACTTGAGCAAAACTCAGATTGGAGAAGAATATGGTCCTTGGGTTCCCTTTATTGGAACTATGTTCCTATTTATTTTTGTTTCTAATTGGTCAGGTGCTCTTTTACCTTGGAAAATCATACAGTTACCTCATGGGGAGTTAGCCGCCCCCACGAATGATATAAATACTACTGTTGCTTTAGCTTTACTCACGTCAGTGGCATATTTTTATGCGGGTCTTACCAAAAAAGGATTGGGCTATTTCGGAAAATACATTCAACCAACTCCAATCCTTTTACCAATTAACATCCTAGAAGATTTCACAAAACCTTTATCTCTTAGTTTTCGACTTTTCGGGAATATATTGGCTGATGAATTAGTAGTTGTTGTTCTTGTTTCTTTAGTACCTTTAGTAGTTCCTATACCTGTCATGTTTCTTGGATTATTTACAAGTGGTATTCAAGCTCTTATTTTTGCAACTTTAGCTGCGGCTTATATAGGGGAATCCATGGAGGGTCATCATTGATTAGTTTTCGAAATAGTCTTTTTTTTTTTTAGCTTATCCTAATTGAGGCAATGCATATAATTTACTTGGTTCTTGGTTGAGGAACATAATAGATAGAAATACATATATATATACGACTAGAGTTGTAGGAGGAAAGATAGACGATATTACGAAATGGTGGATGGGTTAGGGGTGTCACACTAGATATATGGAATGCCTATAAGCCCAGCCACAGCCCCTGTATATCTTTCGAAGAATTATTCTACAATCCAATTCAACTAGAATCCAATTCAATATAAAATGCGGGCGGTTTACGTTATGAAAGAAACAAATGTATATGTGATATTAGATATATACTAGTTATATAGGGGTTATCCCTATCGAATCTATATTATATTATTTTTTATATTCGAAGTTTTAGTTACTTTGACTCGATAGATTTTAGTGATCAAATAAATAATAATTCATTGGTTGATTGTATCATTAACCATTTTTTTTTTTGGTGCGAGGAACCTATCATCATGAATCCACTGATTTCTGCCGCTTCCGTTATTGCTGCTGGATTGGCCGTAGGGCTTGCTTCTATTGGACCTGGAGTTGGTCAAGGTACTGCTGCAGGCCAAGCCGTAGAAGGTATTGCGAGACAACCAGAAGCAGAAGGAAAAATACGAGGTACTTTATTGCTTAGTCTAGCTTTTATGGAAGCTTTAACAATTTATGGACTGGTCGTGGCACTAGCGCTTTTATTTGCGAATCCTTTTGTTTAATTTAAAACTCGAATGAAAATGTAAAAAAGTACATAACATACTTTTTTCTTATTTTATTAACTCGTTGCCGTTTGCTTTTGTGAATTATATCAATACTTTACTCCTACAATTATGTATTTGTTGCAACAATACCCCGGGAAGGACTGATTTGAGAATGAGGAATTAGTGGATTCGCTCGCTTTTTTCCTTCCCGTCCTTAGTTTAATACGATGGAATTTTTACTTTTCTTTTAAGAAGTGTTTGAACAAAGGGGATATTTTGCAATTGACACGAGACCTTAGTACCTAACTTAATAAGTATCTTATCGGAAACTTCAAAAAAAGAAAAAAAATAAGAAATTTTGTAATTCTCAAATTCAATAACTAAATTTAATCTACTCCCATAAAAAATGGGAAATTAAGAAAAAAAAGAAATCGATAAAAAAAAAAGGGCGAGCCCAGTGATACAAAAAGAGCTCTGTTCTTTGTTAGTCCTATCTATAAGAGGAGAGCGTATGCAAAATGTAACCGATTCCTTCGTTTCCTTAGGCCGTTGGCCATCCGCCGGGAGTTTCGGGTTTAATACCGATATTTTAGCAACAAATCCAATAAATCTAAGTGTAGTGCTTGGTGTATTGATTTATTTTGGAAAGGGAGTGTGTGCGAGTTGTATATTTCAAGAATAGGTTGGACCCAACCGGCTGCACTTTATTTTTATTTATGTTATTTTATATTCTATTTTTATAGTATAAGTATAGAATGAATCAGAAAAAAAGTGCATAATCTCAACGAATTCCTTCTGAGTAAATTCATAAATCATATGTAAGAACCATAGCATTTCGTTATTCATTGGT